TAGAGGAATCTAAGCCCATTAAGAGAGGCTTTCTGAGATCGAGATGTGTGCTCATCTCTGTTGTTTCCTTTTATGCTGCTGAACTACGTGTACTTTGTATAGTGAGAAATATCCCCTAAGGTAAGGAGTCCGCGAGCCAGTGAACAAGGTGAACATGACTGTCTTAAATAGGCAGCAAAGCACAAGAGGGTCTCGATTACCCAACTCATAGTCCCGCTCAGTCTTTCCTTTAGTTTTTTTATGGACAAAGTGAAAGTGGGTGCGCGATTGGATCCGAGTCTATAAGTCATAAGAAAGCCTGTTCAAGCCATCTGTAAGGTGAATTCTAACACATAAAGAAAAGATATCTCCTCAGAAGACGATTACGCGCATCTAGGAATTAATAGCAAGCACAGAAGCAGGAAAGCTAGCCACCGTGGAGTAGCATGAAATGCGCACCGAATCGTCTCTTTGCAGCAAATCGTCTGTTATTGAATCGACTGCTTGATAGAATAGGCGGTTATCTTTCTGTTAGCAAGAATCCGCTGTTAGAGAATACGCTTGAACTAATAGACGGATGGGATTGATTGATTCTAAATCCGCCGAAAGTCTTTTAGTCAACAAGTACGGATTTATAGACTGGCATCTTATCTTAGAATAAAGGTTTAAGAATCCAGATCAAGAATAGAAGTAGAAGCATGCTAGCCTAGCATAGAAAGAAGTCCCGAGTGAAAACGACTTTCCTTAGGATGAGCTTTTAGGGCAAAGTCTAAGGAGCTTATTCGTCGATAACAAGCCTTTATTCAAAAAAGGAATAGAACCGGAAAGCTTTGTTTGAAGGCTAAGGTCGTAGAGACAGATCCATATGCATATGTTTATAGGAGTGAGACCCCCTTGATGGTATTACAGGAAGCTCGGCCATACGGGTTGAAAAATCTTAATTCGTACCATACCGAAAATACCGCTGGTAGATTTTGGTAAGTAAATCATAATCTAGTGCACATCCTTGCACCTCTCCGTATGTATGTGCTTTAGCCCTGATGCCATTACAAGCCGGGATTAGACAGTCCAGACAGACAATACAATCTGTGACGAAATCATACGGCTATGCCAGGGCGAGCAGTGCTGCTGCTCGGCAGTCACCCGCTTGGATCCTGCCTTGTTAGTCATCCGTAGAGCTAAAGAGAATTTTCTTAAGCCTTAAGTCATTCCCACACACCGACCAGGGTAGGGTGGCTGTTCAGTAACTCCTAGCCCTACTAGAAAGAGAAGATAAATTGCTTGCGCTTCGTCAAGTGAGAGAGCCACTTAATTAGCAATAATGAGAGAGTGCTTTTATCTCATATGAGAAAGCGACGGGATAGGGTAAGTTTGAAAGGGCTACAGCAGGGGAATGATTTTCAGTCCTAAGAATAAGATCTTCTCGGACAATTTAGTTTGAAAACCTTGCCTTTAGTTGAACTGAACTTCCCGAGTGGGAGATCAGTTGCAGGAGTTCATTCAGGGGATGAGGAAGGTGACCATGCAACTTACGTGGGTCAGAAGCAGAGGGTTCTCAACTAACTAGTCGCTTCCCGGGAAGAGCCTTTGGTTCAGTCCGTTCCGCAGTTCTAGTTTCAATCTTTTTGTAACTGACTCCCAGTGAGACAGGCTCCCCACTATAGCTATGGATTCCCGCCTAAGCGGTGGGTGACCACTTCTTTAGTATTTTTGCTTGTTTAGTGTCGTTTTCTTGCTTGCTTTCTCTTGCTGTAAAACGTCTAGAATCATTCAAGTGGTGGATATGCCAATTGTAGCTAGCCTGAAGTGAAGGAAGTTTTTCCGGTACCGCTAGCTCCCTTTCACGAGAAGAGAGGCACACTTTAGACTTTACTTTCAAATAAGCTAAAACCGTAGCCTCTGGCACACCCACATCGGATAGGACCACTTCCCCTTTCGGGAACTATCTTCTCTAGGGATTCCTATTCTATTTCTATTGACTCTTCGCCGTCTACAAAACAAAAAGTTTTGGTAACTAACTTAAAGATTTTTTGTATATTAAATAAAAGAAACATCCTTTAAGCGGAATGGGGGGCAGACGACGAAGCAACATCGATAACAATGAAATCTGAGTCTGTGGTGGCAGACCCTTTCCCGGCCCCTACAATCAAGCAACCTCACCAATGTGAATGAAAGAAAGGGCACCACATACATCTCGACTAGTTCGTGCCTGCGGAGCGAACAAAAACCTCTTTTTAAATTTTTTATTATTCCGACTCCGAAGTCCGGATATTTGGTTGCTTTGTACTCGACCCATGTGATGTGGTTCGGCTTGTTGCGCCACCTCACTTAACCAAACATATCCGAGAATAAGTTCTACCAGATCTACAGCACTTGCTGCTTCATGCCCGGTTGCATCTGACTCTGCTGGTTCACCTTCTATCTAAACAGGTCTCCGCACCTGAGACACATCCTTCTCCTGTTGCTTATTCTTTTTCCTATATTGTGGTGGCTTATTCAGCGAGCTGGAGCTCCTACTGTTCCCGCGCCAGCTTCCACTCTAGCTCCCTTCGGCCTCGAAGATCATCAGGTTCCATCCAACTCACTCTAGTTTCTATGTTAATTGGTTTTGTACTTCTGCATGTTGGGAATAAAAATAGAATAATATTTTCTACTTTACTTTTTTAGTGATCAACTAGGTTTTTAATCCCTCGCTTACACTATATTGGGCTAGGTTAAGTTGGAGGTCGTACATTTCACCAGACTGTGGGACAGACACGTCCCAAAATCCGTTCTCCCCCCTTCTGGTTATAATAGACCCAGAACCCCTGCATACCTTTTTTCTACCATAAGGCCTCCCTGGCTTCTTATTTAGGTTCTATCTTTTGCAGATTCTGGTCTGGAAAGTACCCTTGCCCTGCCTGATGCTGTAGCAGCTTATACGGATGCGTTGTATCCTTACTTGTAGCCGGCTCTGTTACTCCAGGGATTTTCTCAAAATAGATATAGTGGAGGACAGGTTTTAGTACGAGGAGTTCCATACAATAAAAGGATTTCTCTATAATAAGAGTGATCCATGGCCTTGAGCCTAGAGTCATAGAAGAATTCCTTGATGCTTCCCATAGGGATAGGAAAGAGTAAAGTGGCCGGTTAAGCAGCTAGTCCTAATCTAGGCACATACGCCGGTTAGAGCAGTGCCTTTTCAAAGCTTAGCTTCTGAGATTCTCTTACTAATAGAAAACAATCTTTCTTTCGGGAAAGTCTTCTGCGCTCTATTAGGCTGTGGGGCCCAGATCTTCTTGAATAAACTACTGTTTGCCCCTTGGAATGAAGCCTCTTAGGCTGTCTACCTTTGATTCAAGAGTCTCACCTTGGCGATCTACTGAGAAGGTCGTATCCATGGTCTCGACTCGCTCATACCCGGCCCACCTCTCTGAGGGGGACTTCCTTGCTATGCCACCATCCTATTAGCTTAGCTGGTAGTTAATCTATTTACTAGTCTGATGCACACTTGGAAGGCTCTCCTTTATCTTACCTGTCGTGCAGCACAATACACGCGTTTAGGTCATAATTCTTATCTAAGGCTGATAATTGGGCTTATAATGCCTTTGTTTTATGGACCTCGGGACCTTTCATTTCCAACTTCGGCCTATCATCTTATGTTTTTAGTTTAAAAAAAAGAAAAGGTTCGCGCCGCATCCACGTCTTAGCCTTAACGGATGAGGCCTGCTATGACAAGGGATAGATAGGCACTACCTCTAACAAGGTAGTCGGCGATATAATGCCTTCTGGATACGACTCAAGAATAACCCATTATCTATCTTCCTAGTCCCTTTGTCTGAGCACAGGTGACTCTCTTAGTGTTAGTACTTGTTCAGTTAAGATGTACATAGTCTTTAGGGTACGGTCATTACGCAGCAATATATCTTCCCCACTGGGCGCGTATGGTAAGATGAGATACATCCTCTGGGCCTAAGTCGATCCTTAAAGACTTTCTTCGATCTGGATTCAGAGGCTTCATCTAAGTCTAAGTAGAGTGAAAGATGATCCCAGACCTGTCTGACCTACCGTTAGCTTTGCAGTACTCCCACCCAGGTAAGGACAGGTGGCATAGCGCAATCCTCACCGATGTGGTGTCCAGTCACAACCCTAATTTTCCACTTTCTTTCCTTGGCTTTCGAACCGTTGATTGATAGCAATGAGACAAAGAGAGAGAAAGATTCCAAGTCACTTTCCTTATTCAAAGGAAGAAGAAGAGCGGATGGATTTTTCTTCTATATAAAATAAAAAAACAACCGAATTTCGACTTACCTTAGTCTAAAGTCAAGAACGAATTGCCATGACGTTCCAATCCTATCGGTTGACAGTGGAGTTGTGTTGATGGGCAATGATCACCCCTGCAATGTAGTTGGTATTGGTTCGGTCAAAATGCACGACGGTGTGGTGAGAACTGAGGTGCGGCATGTTCCAGACATGTCAAAGAATCTTATCTCTTTGACCACTTTAGATCTTGGTGGTTGTAAATAAGTTTTCGGTGATGGTGTTTTGAAGGTTGTGAAGGGTGCTCTAATTGTGATGAAGGCTCATCAGATTGGTAGATTGTATGTGTTGCAAGGGTCTACCGTTACAGGCACAGCTGCTGTATCTTCCTCCATGTCCTCATCCGAGGTTCAAGCAATTGGTCATCATTCCTGGCCGGCTGGCCGAGGTCGAGTTCTTCCCTTATTGAGAATCTATACGGCTTTCTTCGTCTCTATTATTTGATTTTTCAATAGCCAAAAACTTGACTTTCAGGTCTGCGAGAGGTCAATGTACTAGAGCTCATGCCCAAATAGGGGCTTTCTTTTATCTTGCATGCGCCTTCTCTTCCTCCCTCATTCAAATCAAAGGAAGCTTCATCGGGAAGGGATAGGGATGGCGCATTGGCTTGGTTGGCGGCTTGGCTTCGCTATCGCTCATGACTTGGTATAGAGTCCGTGTAGTCGGTGAGTACGAGTACAGCCTATGAAACAGGCTTTGAGTTCCATTACATTGCAAAAAATAATTCCCGCCACTCTCCCTTCCAGTGAACCCCACGTGTCTGCCTCCGGCTTCGAAGCAGTGGGGAAGAAAAGGACTCGGCTTAACTTCACTTGGGTTCGGTTTACCTTGTTACTATTGGAATGATGGAAGTAGCTCTTCTTCCTCTTTGCGTTAGCGACTCTGAGCTCATAGGGAGCTGGGAATTAGCTTGGTTAGCTGGAGAAGGGATAGAGTTGAAAGATCGGATTTTTTTAGCGCGCCTTCTGCCTGTCCTTTCCTGACTCTGTCGATGGTATGCCTGAGATGGCAGTCTTTCTCCTTGGCTTGTACTCGAGATTCCCTTTTTGTTCGAAATCGATATCTTCCTATTGCCTTTGAGAAAGGGAACGAAGGAATTCCGTCTGTTGTCACAAGAATTGTTCAAGTTGAATGCGAATAATCGATTGAATCCGATCTTTGAAGACTTGAAGGACTAGTGTCCAATCCCGGCCGATGTAGAGTAGTCCCTTTTGGGCAGCACTTCCTCGTAGGGAACTACCTATTGTCCTTCTTTCTTGTGGTGGAACCTGGGATTCACCCTCCCAGAAGTGATTACCGCCAAAACAAAAAAAGACATCTTGAATTTCCCACAAGAGTCAAACTATAATTGTATCCGACTCATATGGCGGCGGGGGCTGCGTTCCCCTCTCTTTCTGCTGGATGGGGGGCGCATCGGTCGGCTATGTCCCTGGACCTCCTGGCTTCCCTGTCACGTCCGAACGTAATCAGAGAAGACCTGCCCAAGCACCACCTTGTGATCCTAAAGAATAATATAAAATACAATCACAGGAAAGAGTACCCGAAAAAACCCTTAAAGTATCAGGGTCGTACGCCTGGAACAGTCGTACAATTTCGGCGATTCAAAAAGGAGTATATCCCTCTCCCTTAGTGTCTTTCCACTTCCCTCGTTCAGGAACAAACCCTTCGCCTAATTCTTTTGAGTCCCGGCCTGGTTTTTCCCCACTAACCAATTACGTTACGACCACTGAAGAAACTTGGTTGACGAACATGGTTTATGCGCCGCTAATGTAGCGGCTTGTCGAGCATTTGACAAACTCACACCATCCATCTCAAATAGGACTTGTCCCGCGGACACACGAGCAATCCAACCCGTAGGATTTCCTTTTCCTCTTCCCATTCTTACTTCTGTAGGTTTCCCGGTAATAGGGATATCTGCGAAAACTCTTACCCATATCTTACCATTTTTTCGGAATTGTCCGCTCATAGCACGATGGAAGTGCCCGATTATAGCCCGACGCGCTGCTTCAATGGCTCGATATGAAAGACGACCAGCTCTACAACTTTGAGTGCCATATCTTCCAAAACCAAGTTTTGTTCCGTCTGGTTTGCAACCCCTACTACATCTGCCTTTACGATATTTACTAAATTTCGTACGTTTCGGATATAGCACGTCCCTTTTTTTTTTTACTATATGAAATCCACACTTTGACACCTGAGATTCCGTAACGAGTAGATACTTCCGCAGAAGCATAATCTATTTTCTGGTTAAATACATTACGAGATGTTTTTCCATACTTTCCGCATTCAGTTCTAGCTATTTCTGCGCCTTCTGATCGACCTGAACAACATATACGGATCCCCTCAACCCCTTTTTTCATTACTAATGGAATATCCTTCACTATTCTACTAAAAATGGAACGAAATGACCTTGTTTTCTTTCTCAGTTGAAAAGAGATGTCTTGAGCAATCGGAGAAGCACTTTGATAAACAGATTTGATCTTGACCGACTCAATTAAGGTATTAGTGTTTGTTCTATTAGACAACAAAGATCGCATTTTTTTCACTTCGTTCAAATAAGAGTTGTACCCGTACGGAATTTTTCTGTTTCTCAGTATGATCTCTATCATCATCTCTATTCCCTTTATCCACTCTCCTATCCTACCTAGGTCTATTAATTTATCTATCAATTCCATTACCTTATCCTTACCCATGAGGTTCCAACATTTGATCCTTAATTGACCTAGGAGTGGTTCCCGGGCATCCTCAAAAAAAAGGTTCTTATAAATCCCAACTCTATCCCTTGGAAAGAAAAAGGTAGCACCGAAGAAAGGAAAGAGCGAGATGGTGGTTTTTGTTGTTCCCGCGAAGCGAAGATCATTCGCCAAGCGAATGAAGTGGGTCAACCTCTTTTTGGCTTCGGCCAAACACTTTTTCTCGCTGGTCGAGCTTTCTACAAAAAAAGCGATGCGAGAACGTATTCTCTTATCTAAGCTTCTTCCCTGCGCATTCGCTCCCCCCATCGTAGATGGTTCAGCCACGCCCGGTGCCACGAAATGATTGAGAACTACGACGGGGTCGAAATGCATTTGGTTCTTTCTACAAAAAAAGTATTGCATGACCGAATAATTCAAGGAGGGGCGCACTGCAGGGAGGGTCCTTTTAAATAGATGACTCGTCGGGCCGTCGGAGCGGGGGAAAAATAACTTAAAAAACTTCGTTTTTCTGAAGGAGTCGTAATTTTCTATCAGGAACGCTATGTCATTTACAGCCCCGGCGTATTTCGGATGCGCCCCGCTGACCCGAAGTGATTTAGAAAGATTCTTCTTTATCGATGGTGATCGGTCATGGTATCCATAGCGTTGCTTCTTTTTCGGCCAAATCCTAATTTCGTTTTGCTTCTCCCGGTCGTCGAGCCTGATCGACTCGACTCTTTTCCCTGCCCTCCGGCCTCTCACTTCGTTTCGTTCTTCGTCTTTCTTGTTGCTGGAATGAAGACACCCGATCGGCCCTACTTTCCCAAATGCCCACCACCGGCCCTTCTCCTTTCCGGGTCTGGATTTATCGCGTCGTTTCAGTCGTCGTGGTCGACGGGGAAGAAAGAAATGAATGAATGTTCTTTTGGGAAAATGTATAAGAATACACCTACCGAGACGAAAGCCAAAGGTTAGTCTCGCAGGTGGACGTATCGAACCGAAATAAGATCTCAGATTGACATCTTGATAAACTAATTTACCATAATAATAAATAGAGTCAATGGTGACTCCGCCGTGGGAATAGCCGCTTCTTTCTTGCTTGATAGAGGGGCTTCCATTCACCAACGCTGACTAAAAGTGCTCTCCGAACCGTGCAGGATAGTCACCCATCACACGGCTCTCAAACCCAACCTGTGGTGAATCCCGGGAGACAAAGTCAAAGCGCTTGATCCTTTGCCCCATACTTTGAGATGCTTCTCCCCGCCGATCAAGCTGCGACGCTGCTCGTGATAGGCTTAGCTTTAAGCCGCTATCGTTCGGTTCGAATAAGTCAAGTCCCCTCGGTCGGTTCGCTCAGGTGGTCTTCCCTTATCTTATCTTCTCTTCTCTAACGTCCAGAGTTGTTCTGGTTTAAAAAAGGAGCACCGGCCGAGCGCCCTGAATGAATAATAAATGGACAGCAAAGGGAATCAATGATTCTTATTCAACCGAGTTGAAGTTAGCAACATGTCGATTACACACCGGAGGTTGGTAAGAACTGAGGGACAATGCCCCCCTAACCTAAGTGGGCCTACCAGCGAAACAACAGGTACTGGATCGGGGGTGGGGGGGGGTTGGTTTCGTGCAAGGCCTTCGCAGCAGGAAGAGGCAGTTGTCATTTGAAGGGAAAGGCCCTTTGTATAGGGTTCCCTGCGCACCCTGATTCAACATTTCTATGTTCTTAGTCAAGCCTAAACTTCTTGAAAACTAAAGCGCTAACGCTATAATAATTATAAAAATAGCAACCTTTCGCCTTATAAAACTAAAACAAAACAAGTTTACTTACTATTAAAAAAGAAGAAAGCGGCAACAAGCACCTTCTTTCTCAAAGTAAACTTTCTCGCTTCTTGCTTTAGAAAGATTGCAGCGTTAGCGCTTCTTGACTAATAACATCATAGAAAGTCAAGGCTCCTCTCCTTTTCTAGGAATCTACAACTCTCTTTACTGAGCGAGACTCCATCCATATCCCTACTAGTGGTTATATTAAAAATTTTCCATTTTCTCATTTGTTTGACAGCCGGCTCCATTTTAGATAGGTTTTCGGTCTTAATAAAAAAATAGGTCAGGGGCGCGTCGGAACGGTCGGTGGCTGCTTAGTCTCATCCGAGAGTCTAATCTCTTTGTACTTTTTATTAATTTTTAAAATTAATAAAAAAAATAAGGGGGTCGATTCGATTTAGGCTCCTTCCCTTCCACTGCATAGCTGCGCTAGCAGGTACTACGAGCCCTCTGCCCCACGCATCAGCTCGCGTGGTTCACCGGTTCCACCGAAAACTCTCATTTGTTGAAGCGGAGCATAGTGCGCTTTAGGCGCCGAGCGAGAAAGGTCTCTTTCTTCTTTAGTTTCGGTTTATTCACTGATCTGAAACTTAGCACTTGTTTTATTATTGATTCCTGGGGCGGCGGCGTTCTTGAATGAAGTCTATCCGAACCGAATTAGCACTTCTCAGATCAGGCTAGGCCTCTCCAGCTCCGCAGGGCGCCGGGGCCCTGGATGCGCTAGCGATCGGCACATAGGGGGTGCCGGGTTTCTCGGCCTGGTATCCAGCACCTCGCGTTCATGATATCTACATTCAACTGTGCCCCGGAGACACGGTCGAAGCACGCCCGCCCGGTGTGCTTCTTTCACGACATGCTCTGGTCCCGGGTCTCTTCCAGTGGTCTTCTAGCGTTAGAAGAAGTCGTGTCCGTCCCGGACATCTGCTACGTCCTCCCATCCCAAGCTTTTTTATTCAACATATATAGGACAAACTGAAGGAAAAGACTGACCCATTCGGTGACTTTCGCGGTCGCCCTCACTGAACCGACTTGAATCTGAACTACGATTCAGATCGAGTCTTACCGAAATCGGATTTCCTTTTCGTGCCATATGCTTTGTGACTTTCTTTACTTTTTCCCCTTTTTTCTTCCCGGTTTAATATTTGTTCTAGAAAGTCTTCGTTTCGCAAACTCTCCAAATTGTTGACCAAGCAAGGTCGCTGAGAACACTAACGGAACACATTCTAATTCCCACTGAAGCTAGTACCTTATCCTTGACCACCATTAGCACAGCTTCGAATAACCTCTTTTTTTTACTGTCCACAACTATAGATGTGTTCATTTCTTTTTTTTTGTTTGGCTACAACGGGTACGCTCTCTAGAAGATTTGCTCGGGGCTGTTCACTTTAACTTGGTCGCCTGGTATCTTTGAAACCTCTTTGCTTGCAGAGGCAGGAGTGCGTCTGAGAGAGCGCTTCGCGAAAGAATCGTGTGGCGCGGTGAAAGGTTTCCCGTTGGGGTTTCCGGCCCCCCTGGTCTTCACCTAATTGTGGAAGAGGGGAGGTGCATTGAGTATAAACTCTCCCTCGCGCCTTTCTTCAGCTTGTTCCTGTTCGTCTATTCGGGACGGGGCAGGCAGCCCACATACATGAAGAGAAGAAGAGAGGAGAGGGGGTTCCCTGATATTAAGGTGTCAAGGCGGTCGAAGAAGGCCACAAGTGGAAGCAACCGAAGCTTTGGTCATTCAACTCCGCCAGTCCGTGCTTGCTGTCATGCTGGCAAAAGCAGGGCTTTCGGCCTTACCTACTATTGGATTTGAACCAATGACTCTCGCCGTATGAAAGCGATACTCTAACCGCTGAGTCAAGTAGGTCAAGCTGAGTCAAGTCAGATAAAATAGACCCCTATAAGAAAGAGAAAGCGTTATCACTATACGAAATATCGGCCTATTCACTCAGCTAGGGAATAAGACTAACCAAATTTCCCTATTCACAGAACCCAAGACTAAGGGCAAAGAGAACTTCCTTTGCTCCCTTCCTTCAACTTATAGGATGGAACCCGGACTCCTAACTAAACCCTATTCCGATTGATTGTCTCGATTTCACTGCCTTGGTTGGCCACCATGCCTACTTCTCTCCAATGCCTCCTTCTTAAACCCCTTCGTACTGCAATCCAATCAATCGATCGATCAAGAGGCTAATCTCTTTTGTTTGGGCCGGTAGCTAAAAGAAAGTCCTCGCCTTCTCTTGAACAAGGGAAGGGCAGCATAGCATTAGCTTCAATTGAACAAGCTCAACCTTGAAAAAGAAAGGTGGTAGGCCGAAGAACCGTTGAACGCTTCAACTTGGCCACTGAAGAAGGCGAAGGCTGGGCAAGAGACTAGGCCAACTTACTGCCATGGTTTAAGCTTTAGGCTCCATAGACGGAACTTTTTTTTTTAGGTATTAGGGAGGGGAGGACACCACTCAGCACCTAAGGTGGGGTTCAATGCCGGCCAAAAGAAAAAAAAGAGATGTATGGCTGAGGGGAGGAGAGAAAGAACGCATGCATGGGGATTCTGTCGGAGGTTCGATAATCTATGATAGGACATCATAGGCTAAGGAAGAATGAAAGGAAGTCCATTACTGAGAGAAGTGGTGATCTCGTCTTGCTTGCTGGGAGAGAGAAAGCTTCCGGACCACCTTTCCAGCCAGATTGCGAGCGATCACTCAGCAATGAACACTAACTGAAAGCGGCCGGGAAAGAGTAGCCATCCCTTACGGGAATCGAACCCGTGTCTTCGACATGAAAAGACGATGTCCTAACCACTGGACGAAAGGGACCAAAAAGCCATTCTTCATATACCTCAGCTCCAAGAATAGAAGTGGTTCGTTTTGTTTCTATACGCAATTCAAGATTTCGTTTGTGTTCTGGCGATTTCTGATGTGAATTCGGCGGGTCGTCCCCCCTTCCTACGGGTTCCCCCATCAGAGCCCGCTTACGGCACGCATGACGCATGGTTACAACCTTTGCCTTAGCGTACAGCGACTTATATAGAAAGCATGAACCACCTCGAACTCACTCGATCGATGGTTCATGGTTCTACGTAATTAGTAGGATCGAGTTTCTACTCCAATCTAAGGTTTTTAGGGTTGTGAACTCAAGAGTACCGGTACGAGTTCTTTGAGTAAGGAACTGGTAGCTTTTACTTATGTCAATGAGTGAGAACAGTAGTAGTAGTAGATTGAGTTAAAGAGTTTGATCTTCCCCCCAAAAGGGATATAGAGGGCTAAGGGTCCTTTCTTTTGTTGTTGCACTGAACTAAGTAAGTGTCCTCTTCTCAGAGAGGAGGAGTTGCCTAAACCTAAAGGATTAGTTCCTCGAGTCTAGTTAACTCGACAGCTTAACACGAATAACGCGCGAGCTTTCCTCGACTATAGCGCGAGTAGAGTCTAGCTCGACAAGAGGAACTGCTTAACTTGACAATAGCTCGACTAGGTCGCTTCGCTTCCAAAAAGAAAAATAGCCCCTTTTATTTTTTATTGTATTAATTGTTTCTTTTTTTTTGTTACTTGTACTTGATTGAGTACAGGTAGTAGTAGTGGAGTTGAAGAGGTCGCTATCTCCCCAGTGAAGGCTCGCTTCGCAGACTTCACGAGCAAAGAATAGATATGACTTACAAAAAGGTGCCCATAAGTTTGCTGTCCTGTCTCTGCCTGTAGGTAGTAGGTCCCTGCTCTTTCCGATAAGCAGATAAGTTGAGGGGCTTGGCTTGCTTCCCAAAAGAAACTTCCCTTGCCTCCTCCTGGCCTTGACACTCTAGTTGTTGTAGCTCTTGTTTACTCCATGTTTTCCTTCTTTCTCTTGTTAGGAGTTTAGAGTCTGTCTAGAACGAGTGGAACAAAGTGCTTCCCTTAAAAAGCCCGAGTCCACGACCTAAAGAGGAGCCGAAGGGAGATGGCTAATAGATTGACTTGCTTTTTACCTTCCGTATTCGGCGGAAGTAAAACTTGATATCGGTGAGCTCCGTTTGCTTCGAAAAGATGTTGTTGGGCAGTAAGCATTTGCAAGAATAGCATCCCTATGTGGGGGAAGATCACGAAAGACAAAGATTATAAAGAGGGCCTCATGACGACTAATCCATGAGAGCCCGTATTTATGCTTTCATTCACTCGTTCCTCATGGTCAGGAGAGGGAAGATCTTAATTCTAGTTTTTGAATCCACTTAAGAATTTGATTGTGCCCATTGATTGTATGCCTAGGGAAAGAGCGATAGAGAGAGGGGTGGTAACCTGACCTGGGACATCGATCTGGAGTTGTGGTCTCCTTCCCATCCTTGCGTATGCCTGGACCTAGAACGGAGGATCTGAACGAGAGAGTAGAGTGAAGGCCTGTAGTTGATACAGAAGCGAGAGCTGGATCAAGGCCTTTGATAGAGTGTCCTCCTATCACTGAAAATCCTTTCCTGGTCAATGAAATGAAAGAGACGAGCAAGACTTCAAGTTCCGTTATTACCGGGTGCAAGGCTGAGAAAGAAAGAAATTTAAACCCGAATCAAGATCAATGCGTGAAAGAGCAAAGGATTCTACATCACAGGGTCAGGCCCCAGGAGATGATACTCTCCGTTCTTTAATCAGATAAGGATGCTTTCCATGAATTGCTCCAGCTCTGGTGCACACCTGTTCTCTCTAGAAAGAGAATGTTCACTGGAAAGCACAGACCAGCTAAAAAAAGAGTGAGCTAATCAAGGGGAATACCTGTTCGAAAATAAAGTCCGATCGGACCAAGACGGAAAGATTCATACAAAGAGGGGATAAGAAGGGATAGCGCTTCGATCAGCATGAAATAAGGTAAGACCCGAAGCGTATAGTAGAAACTCCTTGAGTTAAGCATAAATAAGTACCCCAGAGGCTACGAGAAAGATCTGAGGGCGATCTCGCATTGCTGCCTCACAAAGCCCTTCCTGCTTTCTATACGCAATACTTCGTCTAGCCCCTCGTAGACAAGACAATTGCTAGCCTGAAAGTTGCTTGATACTAAGTCTATCTTCATTCCCATCCTGGCATGCGGAGGCTGCCAGTGCATTGTATCTAACCACACTGTGGCAAATCGATACAGGTTGCTAAACAGCTTACTATACCATACAAAGGCATATCCGGCTGTTATAGAATCCACAGCTATTGAATATGAGTATCCAATTCCATAATAGAAAGAGATGGGACTAGTTGGTTTTATTCCTTCACTTAAATCAAGGATCTTAGATCTTGCCGCTGTGATCTTTTCTCTTTTTTCAGAAGCTGGGATTGGGCCGGCTTTCCTTTCTTAACCAGGCTCAAGGGAAGTTAGAAGTCAAAGAAGCCTTGGTGCCTAGCGAAAGCGAGTTCTTCTTTCTTTTCTTGCTCGAAGGGTAAGCGGATCTGAGTCAATTCGATCTTTTCGGCACTTTCGAATGATTGTGTTTAACACCCTAACGATTCTGTTAAAGGGGATTCATATTACTGTTGAGCTGACTAAACTCAGTTGTCGGTTAGCGGGTGCAGGTCAAACGAGGAAAGAAGAGTTCCGGTACAACCAGACGAAATATCACTGATCATCCAGGCACAGAAACTCAACCAACTGTAGATGCAATCTTAATGCATTCTGGGATGAAGGAATAACCGATCTTCCCCACCTCGACTCTCACTCAACCGGTGGAACAGCTCCCCGAAACAGCGAGAGAAGCCGGAAAAGCGGAACTCGGGGAGCCCTCAGAACCTCGGTTTCGTCAAAAAAAAGACAAAGGAAAAGCACCTATCCGGGAGGAAGAGGAGGCCGAGTAAGAAGAGAAGAGGAAGGTCAATCTATCTTCATTCACATGTTTTATTTTCTCTGTTTGACTCAGAAGGAGGAGAAGACGACGTATAAGCTACAGAACAGAAGAAGAGGAAGCCGAAGATACAGAAAGAACCGTCTCCAGCGCACCAATGGGGAACGGGGCCCCCGAAAGGATTCTGATCATAGTCGTTCAGCGCGTCAAGTTGACACTATAGCTACAGGCAAGTGTTTAAGGTCGTGATTTCTCATTCAATGGCCTCACCATTTTTATTCCCATGTACAATACGACATCGGGGATTTCACCCGCAGGCTATACTGTCAAGCAAGGAAGGCGACCTCAAAGACTGGCGGCTAATTCGCGTGACGAAAAGCTAGGTTTTATTCCATCTCTAGTTTCATCGGATCATTCATAGATGACATGCTTATAAAGACTGCTGCTCAACGGCGTACGGCTGACGACAACGCAAGGCCGTGTACCGAAAAGCTGCCACTCAGTATAATGTACCAACCCATAGCATCTTGCTTTCCTGGGTAACCCGAGACCTATGAGGATATCCGGGGCATTCTCCTCACTTTCGGGAGAAATGCACGACTTGATAGCTCATCTGCAGCCCTTCTCTTGCTCGGGCGATAGAAGCACACTCCAGAGACCTGCCCGCTTAGTTACATAAACAAAGAAGCTCCCTGGGGCAAGGAAAGTTAGCCACCTCTTTCACCCTCTGAGGGGTTTCCTTCGATAGAGGATTGGGAAAAGGTTTTAGAAAACCGGGGATTTTCGCTTAAAGAGCGATTTATCTCCGTAGACTCAGATAAAAATCGAATCGTTTTGACCTGGCTTAAAAAGACGCGATTTACGAATGAACAAAGAAGAAGCGGGGAAGCCTTATTCAATCAACTACAATAAGAAGAAGGACAGGCCTGCACCTAGGAAGAAATCCAAAACGTCGAGGTCTCGACGAGCCTTGAATTTAGATTACACAAATTGTTGTGGACATAGTAAACCTCCTACTAAGAGAGGGAGACCAATCCCCAGGAAAGGGAAGTCTCTTCGGCTAGGGGTTCCCGGCTTCGCGAGACCATTTCGATCCACACTGGAGAAGTCCTCTCTCGGGCTAGGCTCTATTGGGCGGAGGTGATCCTTTCTTTACTAGAGGAGCTGGAAAGGAAGAGGCACCAATTTCGGTGCTTGCTTCCCCTGCACCTAGAGGATCTAACACTGATGGTGACTATAGATCTGGAAGTTACTTAGATGCTGGTTATAAAAGCTACTCAATCTGTTACTTGGGACTAAAAACCAGCTCCTGCCTTTCTTTGCTTCTAATGATAGAAAGGAGGGGAGGGAAGGATGCGCGCCAGACAGAGGGAAAGCCCGTAGCTTCACGGGGCTGTTCTTTACTCAACATACGCAACTAAGTCTACTAAATAGACTCATGCCTTTTCCTCTACCAGATTTTCGGTTTACATTGACTCAGTCAGTAGTTGGCCGTTGATTTCATTTAGTTGACCGAGAATCAGGAGCTGCACCATACATAAGGGGGAGGCAGCATCTGAGCTAGTTTCATCTGTCGATTGAGTTGAATCAGCAACAGAGCCGGTAGCCTCACCAATCTATATAGTTCTTTCTCAACCATCAGTCTTTGTAGATTGATTCCTTTCGTGCGTTCTTTTGATCTAGCCATAGTGACTCTCTATCCGTTGTGGGAGTGAGTGTTTAGGCGGGGCCTAAGAATGAATGATTTACGCGCTCCTTCGTTCATAGCACGGAGTGAGATGTCTATGTTCCCACCAGAACCTACGTACGTGTCAATCAAGGCCTTTTTTCTTTTTGCCTATGATGCCATGCCTGCTGTTACTTCACTCGGTCAATGGGGATAAACCACTGTATCTCGCTTTTTTTGATGCTACTTAGACTTGAATCAACCAACCGGATCTGTTCGATCTCCTGCGGCGAGTGCTGCTTCTTTGACCTGTGCTTCCTACGCCTTTGCCCGTGGGTCAATTGCTCTTGGTTTTGGCACTCTAAGAGAGAGGAGGGGGGATACCGTAAATCCACTCTGCTACAGGCTATTCAGCTAACCTTTTTAAAAAATGTCTTAACTTAAATAAATAAGAGAAGAAAGCCTCAGAACGACAGAAGGATAAAGCAGAACTTGCGTAAGATAGAAAGATCGATTATCCCATTTATTTCTTGCCGGACCTACTCTCTTTTCTAAATCCAATCAATAGCCCGTTCCAGTCTAACGAGATTCCTCCCTTTCACCTTTAAGTCGATTAAGCAATTGATCCAGTCGTTGACGTTGCAGGTGATTCTTATGATTCCCGTCCCGGCCACCACCTTTTTCTTTCAAATCTGGATCAATAATTATGGCCGGTTAGCTACTGAGATAGCGTGGCTATTGATGGGTGTTGAATTATTCTTGATAACGTGGTCTAGAGCTAACATAGATTCAGTTGGGGTAGAGGTCTTGTAGAGCCTGATTGACCTGTTTCCCTGATGAAGAAGAAAAGAACTCGACTTTGCCAAAGAAATATATATGAGGCATACTCATCTGAGTCTTCGGGTCCAGAAGTCTATACTACCTCCTAAATAGGACTCATTTGGTTAAGCAGTAGATCCAGCTTATGACTCTATTAGATAGACGATGCTCAGATAATCTAGTTATCTAACGTTAACTAAGAATACTATAAGAGGAGAAGTCGACTCATGTACTCTATCTACGAAACCTGCCGTGCCTTTCTAGTTGAGTGGGCCTTCTAACCCACAGCCTACATAGCCAAGCCCTGCACCTGGACATGGACTCGGCATCAAACCAGATGTAGTTCTCGGTCCTTTTTTATACAGTTCCTGACAGGTGCTTTAATAGCTCGATCTGAAACCAACCTATGGTACTGTCTATGCCCATCATGCTATTAGGTTAACAACCGGCTATGGAGCTTTTTATGTTCCTGCCCCTGCTCTCTCTGCTGACTCTGCTGCGGGCGTCCCCTCCGAGGGTCTATCTGCTACTTAGTCAACAGGCTCTGGTCCCGGATCAACAAGGTCATCTACTGGAACTGCGCCTAGATATGCGTACACTGGAATGCTGGCACTGGAAAGGAATTGGACTATATGATGGTGGGACATTCCCCTATCCACGCCGGTCCATCCACACTTCTACTGGGTGGGATATTTTGCTATATCGGAACAGGGAAAGATACTGGACGGAGTTGTGCTTTTCCCACCTTGGCCAGGAAGAGATGTGAGACGAGGTTCTTCAACCATTACTTTTCTTCAACTTTGAATTCCGTTCTGTCAGTGCCACAGATGATGAAATAGCAGTTGATTCAATTGCTAGTCTGACAACGGCTTATTCTTGAACAAGAACCATGGCACCTACTCTTTCACTATGTCATTTGCTTTCCTTAGTCAGCCTTTTGCTCTTCGAATACCGGGGATTCATTCACTGCCTTCCCAAATCAGTACCTTGCTTCTAGACCTCAAAAGAGCTTATTTGATCACAGTTGATTCCGTGCCTTAATGTGAAGCTTTTTCTTTCAAAACTCTTTCCTTCTCTCCGGCAAACAATGCCTATCACCAGCTAATTCCCTTCCGTAAAGGCGCGGATTCTACTATATCTTGGCATGACGATCGATTCCCAACAGTGCAAAGCTAGAGTAGCCTTTGTGCAATCTGCTTGCCTTCACCCTCAAACTCAAAGCATCTATCCTGTCCTGATACTAGTGAAATCCGGTAATCAGCTAAAGGAATTTTTGCAGTAAGAGCGTAGTCTGTAGCAGCCTCATCTTGGAATTTGGAATGCCAAAACAAAAGATCGGAATCGTAGATCGGCCTTATCTGATTCACTTGCAAACAGGTTTCGAGAACAAGCCCCTATAGAGATGAATGTGCAGCTGAGTCAATAGCTGTGGATTCTGTGGCATCAATCCCAGTTGCACCCCGGTTGGTTTCGCTCTCTTGGAATTGGAATTCCTTCTAAGAAGGATCCGACATCTAAACCGTTGCCACTAGACCAGTACAAACCTTCTTTCTTCCGAACCCCGCATCAAAGTCTTGTCACCGTGCCCGCTTGGGGTTGGGGTCTGTCTGAGTAAGGAAAGAGCTCGTAGCCACGTTATCGGTCTTGTCTTGTTGATAACCTTGAGACCGGCGAAGCAGAGACAGGAATTGCTACTTGAACTAGAAAGCATACTACTTATATAATAGTAATTCATGTACACATCCCGTAGGCAAGGAAAGAGATTATTAGAAAGCCAGTGCAGAGAGAGAAAGTATAGTTACATAAACAAGAGGAACCTGTTGCCAGAGGAGGCTATGAAATAGTTGCCAGTGATTGCTTTGGCAAGCTAACTGAAGGATCGAGGATAAAACCTATTGTCAATACAGACAATTTTAATAGAAAAGTCAGCGAGTGGAATAAATGGAACGAGTATAAGGGCTAGTTAGTAGGTGAGTTTTCTAAGTGTGAAAATTGTAGTAAGCAGTAGTTAAGCTCTCAAGCGAGTCAGTCGTTAGTTTAGTTGATAATCCTGTCCAGTAAGGGAAGTAAGTAGAGTCAATAGAGTTGAGTAAGTCCTTGTTTCTTTCCCTTTTACGTTGAGGGAGCTAGTAATGTAAGTGCTCGTCATGAAGATAGTATAGGAGAATATGGCCCGCACGAGCTGGGAAGCCCATTAAGTTGGCCCTTTTAACGGCCGTTTGATGGCTGTTTAAGGTAGGTCTCAGGAGTTAAGTTTAAGGAAGATAAGATGTGCCAGTTATAATTACCAGGATCTGCCAGCGGTATTTGATTGAAAGAGTGCGGTACCGGTACGAAAGGGAGCTAGCTAAGGCAGCAAGCCAAGAAAGGCAGCATAGTAGGCCTTTTTTTTAGAAAGGAAGCCAACTCTTGTTCGACGTAGGGTAGAGTAACTTATTTCATTCCCTGGGCTTTCCATCCGGGCTTTAATGCGGCTAGAGACGGAGACTTTCCCTGTGAAAGCGCTGGCGTTCAGTTTGGTTGCGTGCTTTCCGATCTCTTTCCCTTCCTTTCTGTGGTAGCATGTTTGCTAGTCTTGTCGGACTAGGAGCTCTACTAGGCTTGACCGTGGGAAATTGACTTATTCTTGCTCAAGTCAAGTGGAATCAGTTTCATTTGGCTCTAGACTACGATTCAATAGAGAACGATTTGGCACATCTTCGATTTCCTGGTATGAAAGCTTGGTTTTCTTTGAGTTCAAGATATTCGGGCTTTGGACTATCAATCTGGCTCCGGAAAGAGCAGTACGGATCCCCGGAGTACCCATGATAAGGCGCGTGTAAGGCAGCTAAGCGAGCTGGGGTTGAGTCTTCAATGCGCGGAAAGCAAGGCCCTTTCTCACCTGCAGCAAATGAGGAGGGAGGTTTTAAGTGACTTGACGAAGGATTGGAACTAGGCCAATGCCAATCTCATCTATTGCAGCAAAGAAAGAGGAAAGGGGCGAAACGCTAGTTTGAATTGAAGTAGAGGAGATGCCATACGGTAGGAGGCTATAATTAAGCCGGAATGGAGCCTTGTTTATTAGGCTAGATCGATGTGATGTATATTTCTTGGCTCTAATCCTCGGGGCACCATATGGCATATCCTCTTTATAAAGAAGGTTGAATTAGCACACTGAAAATGGCTTTGTGTAATCTGGCAACTGCGTATTTGAGAAGAGTCTTTACTATGGATGGGGATATTCATAGAATCTTCCTTTATTTTTTTTTGCATAGGATAGAAAGATGAAAGATAAAGACAAGTAAATGAAAGGCAAGTCACGGGATCAGAGGATTAGACCGATGTACCATAAAAGTGCAGCAAGGAGGAGAGACTAAGCAATCAAAGGGATGCAAGCAAGTCAGCTGTTTCGGTACGAAAGCCTGACAGCAAGCATTCTCGATTGAAGCATGAAAGAGACTTTTTTCGGGGTTGAATAAGAAAAAAATAAAATAAGTAGTGCTTTACTTAAATAATGGATTAAAGCGGTTTTCTTGCTAATGAGATGAGGGGAAGAGCTGCTTTCGGTCTCGGTCCAAGGCATTCTCTCAAGTAGCAAACAAAGGCAAGACGGAAAAGCAGGTGTTGTCGGCCTTTCCGCTGCTATTGGTTTACCGCTACAGGATTAGCGCTCTCCAAGCAAGCATTAAGATCAGGCATGTAGGAAGTAGGGTAAAAAAGTAAGCATGAAGCTTTGACATAAGGTTTGTCTTCCTCTACCTTCTCTTGCTATTGGATTGAAGATAAGGCCAAGAAAGAAGTGATTAAGAGCACTTTCGAAGTCAGTATCCGCTTTGCTTTATGGTCAATATCATATCCAGATCCACCTTAGTCAGAGTTGCATCAACTAATACGAAATATCCGGTGTTACAACCTATTCTCCGAATAGTTACCTTAGACGGCTTCTTGGACGGAGCAATTGAGGTGTAGCGTTAGGTGACCCGGAAGCCACGCGCGGCGGGGTTGGGTCTGGCCTTCTCCTCATCATATTAAAAGGGCGCAGGTGTGGATGAGTCTCCTTGAAAAGAGGAGCTCTAAACCCCCTGTTAGCTCACTTGGTCGTGTCCTGTGGAGACAGCTCCCAACCAGGACCAGGAAGGTTACATAAATTCTTGAAATGAACCTTACCCTGTTTGACAAGTTGTTCCGACTTAAGGCCAGCCATTAAGTGGCAGAAGATCTTGGAAGGTCTTCCACTACTAAAGATGGTTCTTAATCGAGTCATCTTGGTAGTGACCGATGGTCTCAACAAAGAGCTCTGTGTCGGAGCACACTTGTTTGCTAAGGAGGTGATCAGGCTTGTCCGGAAATCCGGTTTCTTGTTCACTGCGCTTTACTTAAATGTGCTGTGTCATTGCAGCAAGCTTATGCCCCGGAAAAAAGGCCTCTTGCCTTTTCCTGTCTCGTTGACGAGGTCGGGGTATCCTAGGATTATCCCGTCTTTCCATCGTAGTAAAGTAGGAAAGATGAGACGTCCGACTTACTAGTGAAACTCTACTTATCATTCTTCACTCTTGCAAGGGCTATACCCTTAGCCAAGAGATTGACTAATAAAGTAGTAGAATCAATAGTTACTCCGACGGACTCTGATCAGATGGTAGATGTCGTTAATGACATAACTGCCGACTGGGAGAGTCTAATTCGTACCTATGTACCTCGGATTGGCTCCATCCCCATGTGTCAGGGGATCACATGGAGTCCGTCTTGGAAGGCAGTCCCTTCTCGAGGGAGGAAGTCTGTCTGATAGGGCTTTAAGAGATAGGGACTGCCGCGGTAAGAAAGAGTCACTCAGTGAATCAGTGGATCACACACTTGTTGGAGACAGGGACACGCCTGACTATTGAAATAAAAAAGTATAAAAGTAAAGTGTTGAAAGGGTGAAGTCTGGGGACAACGGTAAACGTTAGGAATGGGATCTCCAAAGCCACCCGCCCTACTAAAAAAGTTCGCAACCAAGGGACATGCCGAACACCTACCTTTCCAACTAAGTCCAACGCGAGGACCCTTTAATTGACGTGACGATGCGTTCCGTCGTCCGCAAGCGGTGGCCGACAAGGCCCTTTTCCCTAAATCTCTTGGGAAGCGAAGCAGGCTTTCTGATTCTGAGAGAAAGATAGAAATAGAAAGGCAAAGAGATAGGCAAGCCAAACCAAATAAGGAATGTTTCAATCTTTACCTCTTTTTGTCAGCCGGCAATCATAGGGTAAGCCCATTTCATGGAGAAAGTTTACATGTTGGGCCAGGCTAGTTTGCTTCGATGGTAGGAGTCCACGCAGTGAGGCAGCCATTTCCAGTGACCTTTTTTGGGGTTGGTTCTATACGAGGCAATCGAATATGGTCCCTGTCTGTCATCCAATCCAATAGGCATTTAGGGATCCCCGATTGTAGATTGTAGTGAGCTTTTGGTAGTCCTATGCCTGTCTCTCCAGCTTGTCTATGTCTATGGGTTTGCATATGTCTTTTCAAGGGCTGGCTTTTTATAATGACCTTTAATGAAAGCGCAAGAGCTAATGATAAGGAGCTAAAGGCCTACATTATAGTATACCAGGATCGTCACGAGAGGATTGGGGAAGGTCTAACTATGGACCGGACCATAAGACGCAGTTTCTTATGGCCTAGTATAGGATGGATATCTTTCTGTTCCGCTGAAAAGAGATAAGCACTAAGAAGACGACTATTTTGTGTTGAATATGCTATCTTCCACATAGGCTAGCTTCCTCCTTGTGGCGAACAAGACTGAGAATTTTTTATTCTATTTAGATATTCTAATATAAGAATACGAGTCACGCTCTCTCTTTTTTCGCCCTTATTCCCGCTAGACTTATCTCTTTTGGACCTTGTCACAGCCTAAAAACCCCCTCTTCTTTTTCTGATTCGGATTAGTTCAAATAGCCTTGATAAAGACCAAGACCCAGGGCATAGGAAGGAATTCTTTTCCTCACCAAAGCCTTCGATCATCATGGAATCACGTTGAGAGATGAGTGATCCACGCGAACTAGCCAAGTGCAAAGTCTTAGCGCGGGGACCCCTCCACAGCTAGGTTATTTATTTCCTATACCAAAGCTTTTCGGCTGGGCTGGGCCTATTGCGAGCCCACGTCAGGTTTTCCAATGACTTTGCTTGACCTTGTCCTCTAGTTGGTTGGCCGAATCATCTCTTCCACCGTAGTGGGAATGCTTTTGTCTGGCTGTTATAAACATATGAAAGACCGGCCCAGTTCGTATCAGGGCTTCTGTTTGTGGAAGCATGTAATCTTAAAAAAAAAGAATAACCTGTAGCTACGGCCGTCCCTGAACTGTTGCGGCATTGCCCATGGCATGGGCATGAGCACAGCACCTATGTATGGGCAATACCTCCCTATATTCTTTGCAAGAGACCATTCCCTCACAGTCGATGCTCCTTCTTGCTAAAAAGGCACCTTTGAAACTAGGAAGATTTCTTCTAGTAAGATGGCAGGCAAAGTCTAGCAGGGGCAAGCCTAAACCTCTACTTCCACCGTCGCAGCCTATAACTCTAAAGCTAGAGTATAGTATATCTAAAGTGCGCTTTTGGCTGATTTATCGTTTTAGTTGAAAATGTCACTTGCACAACTCTTCATAACAGCTCCTTCTATGCCTAGTGCTTTTGCAAATGGGCAATTTATGGGCATCTGAGAACAAGCCCTGAATTTTCTTCTTCAATTGCGCAAACCAAGACACCTACTCTTTTTTTTTATGTTTTATGAACAGCGCGAATTCTTGAGATGCTAAAGAGGGACTGGCCAAAGGGATAAGGTACATCCTGTTGATGTTGAGCATTCTATTCTTCTTGCTCACTAAAGATATACTTACTTGTTTTCATGGAGCGAAGAATGCTTTCTTTCTCGCTTACTCGGGAGCTAACCTAGAATAAAGAGTCTTTGACACGGCGTCAATATGGCTTAAAGAAGGTCGCTATGCCTCGAAGAGTTATATCGTAGCGCTTTCAAAAAGATCTTTTTTATCCTCTGTAAGCTAAAAGGATATATTCTTAGGTAGTGGCTCAATAGCTCTCCCCTCTAGTTTTCCCCCAATCCTCTCCTGCTCATAATAGGGCTTTCAAGGGCTATGTCATCTAGAAAAACGGATCCATTAGCATTAGTTTCCTTCTTTATTTGAATTTTTTGGTTGGAGCCTATCTTATATGCTTTCTTATGCCTTTGCAGTGCCTGAACGTTTTGTTTTGGTAAGGGACACGAGTGAACAAAGGAGAGGTTAAACCGCTTACTAGCGGCGAAAGAGCTTCTATATCGAAGTTCCACATCTTTGTGACAAAGACGATGCTAGTCTTTTCGACGAATTACCTGTTGGAGGAATACATTAGGGACTGTTCTCTCGAGAGATGGGGCATATCCGCTCTTAGCAGCATTCCTCCTCAGATGGACAGAGCCTTATTAGTGATCAGTCCGCTAGTTTCCTGGATCCCACTCGGTCTTCCTTTTCCCTTTGCTCCCTGGATAAGTCTCATTCGATGTCGCAACCGATGCTTAAAACATATTATTTATTCTATCTTCTCAGTCTTCGATCGATCATTCTCTGCTTCATAGAGGAGGGGTTTCCCAGCTAACAAGGAAGCGGGATTTAAAATAGAGGTAAGGTAAATTCTAAACTGGACCGAGATGGCCTATACACCAATTGACCGACACCATTCCTGAAGAAACGAAGATCGTTGCAAGCCGTGTAAATGGCATAAATTTGACAGCAGTAGAACGAACCTTGGGCTTGACATGACAGCACCTCGCGGCTCCCTTTCAAGATGAACAATGCGGCTAAGCGGGGCGGATGTGCCGATGGATGGAGGCGGCTGCATCTAAGAGTTTAGTTCCATGAGACTGAATAACATGGCCTGAAACGCAGTAAACTCACTTTGCTTAACACAGGGCAGCAGAGCAGGACTTCTTTCTCACCCTCACCCGTCACATGGTTCGCACCAGCGTTATTTGACTCGCTTAGTCCGTCGCTGCTTGGCTCTACTTCAACCACTACAGACGGTTCCCTTGCAGCTAAAAGAATGCGATAGAACACCTTTTCTTACATCTGGAGATGAAAGCCGTCAAGCAGGCAAAAAAGTCGACTATTCGTCTTCACTTCCTCAAAAGTGCTAAAAAGAGCCCCTGAGTGCAGACCCATCCCCAAGGGACTAAACGCATTCAGTTCTCTTTCAAAGAGCTTATTCGAGAACAACCTATTCTAAAAGCAACCTATTTGAATTTGAAAACAGCTTCTTTTAGGGATGACTATTCTGCAGCGGTAATTGCAAACAGAAAGGGAGCACCGCTTACTCAAGCACTAGTACCGTCTAAGCATCCCACAGCTGATGATTTATTTCCTTCAAACCTTCCACCAGGAGGATGCTACTTCTCTTTTCTATTCTTTGACAGATTACTTGCCCCAGGAATGCTTGCTGTCAGCAGTTAAGGGACAGAGGGAAGGTGACGAAGGTAATCCTACTACGGCACTAAGACTAATTCAGTCTATTTGGCGACTATTCCCACAGCTACTACTACAGCTACTGCTGTAAGGAAGGAATTCGGTTTAAAGCTTGTTGCGGGGAATCAGGTTTGAAATTTATTACACTCCTTCTCTCCCTCTTTCCTGTGCTAGCAATCCGGTAATTCGGTAAAGAAGTCAAGCAGGAAGTCCAGTAAGCCAAGGAGAGATCCCGGTAAAGCCAAAGCTGTGCTTTCCTTACTTCTTCTTATACCCTTGCAGGCAAAACCAAATAATACATATCAATGCCTTATCTCGGCATTAGGAGTTCATTAAAAAGGTAAGACGGAATGGCCGGATGTAAAGAGATGTCCCTGAGACTAGTGAAATAAGATAATAAGGTAAAAGAGTAAGACTAGCAATTCGGGATAGAAGGACTAATTTACTTTTATTTTGCCCTAGAGGAGATCGAGAGTGGTATTAGTTACTTTACCGAGGCGAGGAAGGGGAGATAATGACATTGAGAAAAGAACCTCTTCGTAAAGAAAGAACTTACTTAGAGCTTAGAGACGAATGCACCAAAGAAAGGTAAAGGTCAGACTCCTAATTCTAAGCAGCCTCCGATTCTTGCAACTCTCACATGAATGGCCCTTTTTTTTCGCTTTCACTAAGGGACAGAGTCTGTCTTTACAGCACAGTAGGGAGATTAAATAAAATTAATGTACTAGAGAGGAAAGCAAGCCTGACTTGAGGCGAAGAAACTAAGCTCACTTTCCGCGCCAAAGAGAATCCACTCGTTTATCTGGTAGGGAGAGAGAGACAGTCAGGGTTGACTTGAGTGAGTGCCCGGGATTTCCCCAGGTGGGGCATCCAGGAATCTGACTTCGGAGTTTCGGTTGAATTGAAAAACCCCGCTATAATAATTAAAATGTCTCTTCTTGTTTGTTTTCATCGGCTAAGGGGGCTCTTATTATTAACCAGAACAAGACTTGGCTTATACATTTTGCGAAGGAAAAATAAAGCTAGCTTTTCTAGGGCCAAAAGGGGGAGCTTGCCTAGTTCTACTAAGGAGTATAGCATCGAATCCGCTGCTGGTGGTGAAGAAAGAGTTGGTTGTTTGACTCTCTGATTGAGTAGTTGGCGATCTAAGTAGTTGAGGGGGCTATCTTCGAGTATCTACTGAGGTTAATTATTCCTTGAGTTACTGCAGTTCTTGAATCCTTACCCCCCTTTATCTTTATGGGCGAGTAAGTCATCTAGAAGGCCTAGCTAGATCGCTAGTGTAAGAAGTCTGTCATTTTTAATCACATGGGTTGAGGCGTGGAAATGTCCTGGTGTGAGTGCCAATAGAATGGCATGGATGAGTGAACTCGATGCTATAAGGCTGCCGTATAAGTAGAGCCCAAACAAAGCAAAGAATTGTTGAAGCTGCCGGGCATCTACGTAGGACCTGTTGCGAAGTCTTCCCAACCATAAAAGCCAAACAGTGCAGCTCCTACCTAGTAACGTTATATATGTTAGTCTTATTATTAAGTCGTTCTCCTAATAGGAGAACTAACTATATCTTATGGAAGGATGCTAAATTTCCGAGTAAGCCTATGCAATCCACTGGGGACTCCCTACTATGCCTTTTATTAACCCGAGAACTAGCCCTTGGCTAATTTATTTAACTGATCCAACGATGGAACTTGCGTGCCTTCTTCCTTCCCTTAAGAAACCTTCCTGTTTCGCTTCTAACAGGTGAGATAAGGCGAGGCTTTCCTTGGTTGCTTTCTCTTTCATTAGGCTTGAAACGAACAGGATAGATTTTACGGATTTTACTTACTTGACAAGTAACTGGCTTTATAACTTCGATGGGAGGAGAAGACCTTATATCGCTCTATAACCTGCTTTTGATTTACCTAGAACCAACAAGCCTATTCGCTTCTGCTATCCTAAGCTTTCTGTCTATCTCGCCGTTTGCTGGCCCCTTATTACTTTAGTAAATGGATCCCTTTTTTGCTACTTATGAAAACACTTTGACTATAAAAAGGACTACCGGTAAGTACTCTAACCAAGCAGTAAAAAGAGGTTAAGAACTAAAAAGCTGTCCTATCCAATGCAATCTCATCTCCGAAACAAACGAAAGGAGCCCGCTTTCCCTCTCTCCTTTCCCACCTTCTGCCTCCTGCTTTACTTTCTGACTGCGCCGCTTTAATAGAATGCCAATGCTTTTCCCCTATTAGAGAAGGCCGGAGAAAGCCCTATGTTAGAGATTCTGGTATTCGTAAGTCAGCCGGCTACTAGTCAAGGTCTTCGTTTTTCAAGAGATTTGTCATTACAGCTAATATCATAAGAAAGATAAGAACTCAAATTGCATTGAATCCTTCGTGCGGGTCTTGAATGAGAGGAAAAGCGTTGATTTGGTCTCTCTATTTACAATGCCCAAACAAATAGGATCGTACCCCTTCACCGTACGGGGTGAACCTGAAACGAAAACCGTCGCTAGGTGCTCTTATTTCCACATAGGATAGGCAAGTGTGGTAATAACCCAGTAGGCCTTTGGTGCGGGGTCTTAACTTATTTGCATACTATACTAAACGATCGGCCACTACGGTGCCGAAGGTTCGGAGGACTCCTCCACGAATGGCCTATCGTATCACTGCTGCTAGTCAGTCTGGTCCATTCATTCTACTATCGCCTCTGTCTTCTTGGGGGTCTACGGCAATTCTTTTTTTAGATACAACACGTCCCATGAACGGGACTCCCTCGAGTCGAAATTCGCATTTGCTAAACTAACACAGAATCCTTCCTGTCTCCAGGTTTCTAGGACCCCACTCAACAAATTTCGCTCGTCGCCAAATCAAGAGGGTACACTAGATCGTCATCTATAAACATAACCAGGCGTGTAGCCAAAAGGGCTTGGACACCTCATCCATAAGGTCCACGAAACACTGGGCGTTGGTCTGATCATATGACACCACTATGAACTCGAAATAACATTACACATTTCGGAAGGTCGACTTTTGCACATCACTCTACTTGAACCTAGCCTGATTGAATAAGTCATATATATATTCTAAATAGCAGTTACATGTCCTTAATAGTAGCTTCATTCAATCATCGGTACATATCATATACCGGTCCCAAACATAAATTCTGATGCTCAAGATTATTTCCCAGTAAGTATCAGATGATCGGTCTCTAGTACTCGTTCAATGCACTTGCTATACCTTTCCATAGGGGGTCTTATAAGTGGGTCCCGCTCTCGGAACCAAAACGATAGCAAACTCTACTACTCACTCAAGAGGCATCGGTAATTCCTCCGGGAACATATCTGGGAATCCTGAATGATATAAGCATCTTCTAGTGCTCGAGTTTCCACCGTAAGATCGCGCACTGAAGTTAGAAATCCCTGTCATCCATTCCTCAACAACTGAGTAGCCCTGAGTGTCCATAAGGCACGAGGCAATTACAATATAGCGCCTTGGAGATTCAACTTAGACTGTGTAGAACTACGGAAGTCAACTCTCCCTTCTTATGGCATTCCACTAGTGCATTCAGAGCTAAACGTCTCTAGGGCAATGCCAATGTTGTTTCTACATTTTTGAAATTGGCTAGGCGTTGCTTGCCCCTGGGTCTAATTGGGCCTAACGCACTAATCTCGCTAACTAAGACTTCATCCCCCAACAAGGGTGTCAACACGTGGTTACTACTCAAAGGCTCCATTTTTAATGTAATATATCCCGTTCAACACAGGCGACGGGCATAAAAGGGGTGGGAGCCCTCGTAGCAGTACCTGTTATTGCCCTTACAAATAGAGTGGCATCTCTTTCCCGTGCCGTTCCAGCCTGTTTCTTGTGAGCCAATTGGAGAAAGCTTACATGGAGTTCCATTTCTTCCTACCTGCGAGCGAGTTCGACTTCTAGGGGTTAGAGTCCCTAAGGCTAACAAGCAAGTTAAGGCAATGCTGGAGTGGAGTAAGTCAGCCATTGGGAGTTGCCATAGGTTGTATCCCTAAGCAGGAATAGTTTGCGAGCCAGTTGCAGTGACAGTTGGAGTTGCTTTACTTGGTAGAGTCTAGCATTCAGGCGACATAAATAAGGAAGGGCATATCAAAATAATAGAAAGGGACGCCTTTTAAGCTACGAAAAAAGGAAGTGGCAAAGGGTCTTTTTCGTCTTTATGATGTATAGAATTTTTTTAGGATTATACTTGGATTCGGTACTTATTAAGTTAAGCATCGAAGGCGGGACTCTTTCCCTAGATAGAGAGATGTCTAATATCTAATATAAATTATAGAAATAGAAAGCTTTCTCTGATTCAAAGAGATTTGACCGACCGTGGGTCGGCTAGTACCTATTTTGATGCTATAGTCAAAGAAATAGAATCCATGAATGGCCCTTTTTTTTAGCGTTCATGGATTGCTTTCCTCTTTTTTCTATCCATCTTAGTCTTTCTGATAGCTTTGGTCTTTTTCCCATGCATCCTTTCTGTTGGTCAACAACCAAGCACATCTCACTTTCGTTATGAACTACTCCGGACTCTCTTTCTGTCCAGAGGGAATTTTTTTGTCTCAATCAATCACTATGTTTCCACTCAATTTTCATTACGAAGATGTATCACGTCAGGATCCGTTGCTCAAACTGAATCACGCCAACGTTATGGAAGTTCCTGGATCGTGTGAAATAAGATTAGTACCTAAGGCACCCTATGATTTAATAATTAAAAATGGAAAATTGGCTATGGAGATTCCGCGCGGTCAGAAATTAATACAGACACAAAGGGGTTCGACAGGAAAGTCGTTTCGATCCAATCCATTCTTGGGGTCAAAAAAAGACAAAGGATATGTCAGTGACCTAGCACGACAAAGCACTCTCCGAGGGCATGGAATGTCTAATTTTTCGGTCAGAATATCGACAGTAATGTCTCTGTTAGATTCTCCGGTCGAAATACGGGAAAACTCCATTCAATTCTCGATGGAAACGGAGTTTTGCGAATTCTCCCCGGAACTGGAAGATCATTTCGAGATCTTCGAACATATTCGAGGGTTCAATGTGACTATTGTAACTTCGGCCAACACACAATATGAGACTTTACCACCGTGGAGCGGCTTTTTGCAAAAAGATGAGGGAGAAACTCAGTAAGATATGTCGGAGAAGCGAAATATACGAGATCACAAACGCAGATTGCTCGCGGCTAAATATGAATTGAGACGAAAGCTTTATAAAGCCTTTTGTAAAGATTCCGATCTTCCTAGTGATATGCGGGACAAACTTCGTTATAAGTTGTCGAGATTGCCGAGAAATAGTTCCTTTGCACGAGTAAGAAACCGATGTATTTCCACGGGTCGCCCTCGTTCCGTATATGAGTTCTTTCGAATTTCTCGTATCGTTTTTCGTGGATTAGCATCTCGAGGTCCTTTGATGGGCATAAAGAAATCGTCTTGGTAGCAACCGCCAAACCCATAAAAAAAGGGTTAGCTCCGCAGCTGGTCCACAAGCAAGGTAAGTAGGTCCATTACCGGCCGGCTCCGGACCGAAAAGACCTAACGGAGTAATCCCTTATCTCGGATCGGAGATGCTAACGGGGCAGGAATCGAAGTGGGGGACCTATCTACCGCCTGTGTCTATCTCCTGTCAAGTATGCTCCCCAGACATAGACTACGTACAGGGTTGTACTCTTGGATATAATATCACCGCGTGAACGTGAACATAACATTAAGTTACGAATGTAACTCCCGAGGGATCGACCACTATTCTAAATTAAGTAAGGCGGAGAACTTTTGTTCATTGGAGCGCCAGAGTGCGGGGGTTGTTCCCATCATTGAAGTCAGAGTGTGGGGCTGAGCCTTCCATAAAGAAAAAAAGTGCTTAGTTTAGTTGGAAAAACCAACGCAAATATCATATTGACTTTCTCTCGCCCAACTTCTAAGGATAGATAGAAAAGGTTGGAGAGAGTGACTTTATGAAATTGTCTCCTTTCTAAAGCTGCGCAAGGCCCCTCCTTTCCCCCCTTTAATGAAAGACCCTCGCCCGCCCCGCTTCCTATTAATTTTTTGGTCGGGACCCGGGGACCTTTTTTTTCCCCAAGAGGTTATTTCGAGAATCAATCAGCCGACAAATCCGTAGCCTCGGCCTGCCTGCCAACAAACAGCAAGCCTTAACTAGTATTTTTTTCGGTGCTTTATTTTTTGGCCAACCTACCCGCGCTAGAGAGGCTTGAAAGGTGGATCGAGGGAATCGACCTTCTCCTTTTATTATTATATTAGGTCTGTTTCTCCTATTTTTTGCATAAGAATCATAACAAAAGTAGGGCCCCAAAAAGGTGGGGGAACAAGAGTTGTCACGATAGGAAAGAGATTTTTATGACTATAAGGAACCAACGATTATCTCTTCTAAAACAACCTATATCCTCCACACTTAATCAACATTTGATAGATTATCCAACCCCGAGCAATCTGAGTTATTGGTGGGGCTTCGGTTCGTTAGCTGGTATTTGTTTAGTAATTCAGATAGTGACTGGCGTTTTTTTAGCTATGCATTACACACCTCATGTGGATCTAGCTTTCAACAGCGTAGAACACGTTATGAGAGATGTTGAAGGGGGCTGGTTGCTCCGTTATATGCATGCTAATGGGGCAAGTATGTTTCTCATTGTGGTTCACCTTCATATTTTTCGTGGTCTATATCATGCGAGTTATAGCAGTCCTAGGGAATTTGTTCGGTGTCTCGGAGTTGTAATCTTCCTATTAATGATTGTGACAGCTTTTACAGGATACGTACCACCTTGGGGTCAGATGAGCTTTTGGGGAGCTACAGTAATTACAAGCTTAGCTAGCGCCATACCTGTAGTAGGAGATACCATAGTTACTTGGCTTTGGGGTGGTTTCTCCGTGGACAATGCCACCTTAAATCGTTTTTTTAGTCTTCATCATTTACTCCCCTTTATTTTAGTAGGCGCCAGTCTTCTTCATCTGGCCGCATTGCATCAATATGGATCAAATAATCCATTGGGTGTACATTCAGAGATGGATCAAATTTCTTTTTACCCTTATTTTTATGTAAAGGATCTAGTAGGTTGGGTAGCTTTTGCTATCTTTTTTTCCATTTGGATTTTTTATGCTCCTAATGTTTTGGGGCATCCCGACAATTATATACCTGCTAATCCGATGCCCACCCCGCCTCATATTGTGCCGGAATGGTATTTCCTACCGATCCATGCCATTCTTCGTAGTATACCTGACAAATCGGGAGGTGTAGCCGCAATAGCACCTGTTTTTATATGTCTGTTGGCTTTACCTTTTTTTAAAAGTATGTACGTGCGTAGTTCAAGTTTTCGCCCTATTCACCAAGGAATATTTTGGTTGCTTTTGGCGGATCGCTTACTACTAGGTTGGATCGGATGTCAACCTGTGGAGGCACCATTTGTTACTATTGGACAAATTCCTCCTTTGGTGTTCTTCTTGTTCTTTGCCATAACGCCCATTCCGGGACGAGTTGGAAGAGGAATTCCAAATTCTTACACGGATGAGACTGATCAGTGAACAACTCTGACACCAAGAATTTACGTATTACACCAAGAATTCATTGACAAGCGGCCTATAAAGCCTACATCTCACTGGTTAGAGAGATCTACGTAGGCTTTCTCGTTCATTCGTGATCTCGCCCCGACTTCCATTGAAGTAAGGGCTCCTTGCAGTCTTCCGCCATTCAAAGCAAAGCTATTGTCAGTTTCTTTGTTGAAGTCAGACAGACAACTTTGACACTTCCCGTGCTCTTACAATCTATCTCTTTTATAAGATAAAGAGACATGGAAGAGAGTTTCACCAGGTTAGACCACTAGAAGGAATAGAATGATGGCTTACATCACTAGGATAGGAGCTATTCCACTTCATCTCACTCGGAGCTTTGGCAACCACAAAGTGTGATGTACATGCACTCATTTCAAGAGGGTTAAACATGACTCCTAGAGAATTACCAAAATACGAAGTTATCTTTTCTCCTTTCGTTCTCTTCTTTATTGTTTATTTTACTTGGTTGGCAGGGTCGGGGCCTTTCTCGCTGGGCGAGCGCATCCGATTGATTCTAAAGTCCTTTCCTAAACCACTTCCCGTTTAGTTGCTGAAAGATAGATAGAACCTTTCTAAATGAATAATTTTTGCCAACTAGTACGGTGGATTATGATCAACTACCCACGAACGGTTTTTTGGTCGTATTGGCTTTTGGTATTGAATATCATGCAGAATAATATATTGTTTAACTTGCATCTATACCACACCATTATTAATTGCACTGAAAAAGATAAAGTTTTTGAGTGGATTTCGAGCCCAATAGGAATGTAAATGGTGGGACCTCCTTCCGGGACCTCCGATTAACTTATTGAGCCTCTCTCCTAGGGTTGGTTTTCTCATCTGACCCTAAATCATTCTTAAACCTGAGTTAAGTAGCTCTCTTGTTCTTGGCTGCTAGACAAGGAGCTGGGTAGAGAGAGAATAGATCCTATCCCTAGGATGGTAGCTTCTATTCCTTGATTGCCCTGTAAGTTAAAGAAGGGATTATAATGCTTCTGGAAGCGGGCATAAGCTACTATATAGAGTCTTGAGTGCCTTCCCTTCGGAAACCAACTAAGGCAACTCCGATTGAATGCGGAATCCCGCTAGCCATTATTCGTATGAACTCCTAGATCCATGAAGGATATGGGCATCCGTTAGAAGAGATAGCAGACATGAGCCAACTCAAAGGAGGGCACCCCCGAACGCATAAGAGAGGGGTTGGAAAAGGACCCCGTGAGAAGCTTCAGTTAGAAGTTCCGCTCGAGTAGAACGGTTGTTGGTGCTCTATTTCATATCCTACTGTTGGTTGCCTCTTCCCTTCCTTTCCATTTAATCACTGACAAAACAAACCTACCTTTCATACAACAAGAGGACCCCTATAAAGCCCCTAGTTGCCATAAGGAAGCTCTTTGTTATGAAGAAGCCATAAATAAATTAGAGTAAAATGAGGGTCTAAAGCATATAGGGGTTGGCTACGGGTGGCACCCTATAGCTATAACATTATGCGTGTGTAGATCCAGAGGAAGTTGGAATAAATATGGCATAGCTTTGGCGGTCATCCCCTGCCCCCGGAGAGTATCACCGTGAATAATTACTCATATATATCAGCCAGAGAAGCCTGTGACTCATACACTATCAACCATAGTGTATACCAGAAAGAAACTTCGTCTAACACCAGATCTTGTTGAAGCTCAGCCAGGGCCTGAAAGAGATCAGTAAACCAACGCTTCTCCCTCTCCAGACTCAAGCCATGATCCAGTTCCAGACAACATGCCTGAGGTAGGCCATTATTCCTCTCGTCCTGTTCAAGGCTTTGCTCAAGAATAAATATTGGATAGATTGGGAGGAAACCTTAACTTCAGTTTGTGAAGATTCGGACTTTACTGGCTATTGCTGCATCAAAGAAGTGGTCCCTATACCAGCTAGATGTTAAAAATACCTTCCTACACGGAGAAAACATTGCATTAGTAGGATCCACCCC